GTTTACAAGAAGATCAAAAAATAAGAGATTGTATCAAGAATTATGTACAAAAGAATATGAAAATTTATTCTGGGTTAGAGGGAATTGCACGTATAGAGATTCAAAAAAGAATCGATCTGATCCAGGTCATAATCTTTATGGGATTCCCAAAATTGTTACTAGAAAGTCGGCCGCGAGGGGTCGAAGAATTACAAACGACTCTACAAAAAGAGTTTAATTGTATGAACCGAAAACTTAATATTGCTATCAAAAGAATTCCCAAGCCTTATGGGAACCCGAAGATCCTTGCAGAATTTATAGCCGGACAATTAAAGAATAGAGTTTCATTTCGAAAAGCAATGAAAAAAGCTATTGAATTAACTGAACAAGCAGATACAAAAGGAATTAAAGTACAAATTGCAGGTCGTATTGATGGAAAAGAAATTGCACGTGTCGAATGGATTCGAGAGGGTAGGGTTCCCCTACAAACCATTCGAGCGAAAATTGATTATTGTTCCTATACAGTTCGAACTATCTATGGTGTATTAGGTATCAAAATTTGGATATTTATAGACGAGGAATAATAAAGACAAGGGATAATAAACCTTTTTTTTTTAACAAAAAAAAAAAAAGAAAAACCCCTTCATTCTTTTGCTCAAAACTATCAATTCATTATTAATTCTATAAGGTTGAATAAAAATTAGATTGAGACTTATTTTAATAAAATTGCTATGCTTAGTGTGTGACTCGTTGGTTTTTTAGGGTTAGGATTCAAAAAGACCAGCCCAACATCATAGTATGAACTAATAACTAACCATAGAACTAATAACCAACTCATTACTTCGCATTATCTAGATCTAAAGAACCAGTCAAGATATGATATATTGGTCATATCTTTGTAGCAACTGAAATTTTGTGTTTCTGAAAAAAAAAATAAATCTGATTTTTCAGAAAATAGAAAAACAAAATAGAGAAAAAAGATGTGGATATAAATGGAAAGATGAGAGAAAGAGAGAAAAAAAATATCAATGGTATAGAATTCCAATATGTAATATGTAAGGTCTATAAGTCATCTCATAAAAGGCAGTGTAATAAAGCATTAATACTGATTCTTATATAACAAACATAATTAAAATATAACATAATTAAATGTAAAATATAACATAATTAAATGATTAAATGACTCTTCTTATAAATTATATAAATTTATAAATTATAGAACAAAACAAAAAAATCAAGAGCTTCGAGCCAATAAAGACTAAGAAGATTGACTCAAGAACAAATTGCATTATGGGCTCCGTTGTAAAAATTGGACCTAAGCATTAAGTAAGAAGCGATGGGAACGATGGAAGCTGTGAATGCAAAAGATTTTTGTGAAAAAGGAATCTTAATGATTCACTGGTCGGGATGGCGAAATGAACCGGAGATCAATTCATCTATTGTAAGAAGTTAGGAGACAAGCCAAAAATTGAAAAAAAAAAAAGAGTAAATATTCGCCCGCGAAAACTTTCTTTTTTTGAATTGATAAATTTGGACGATAAAAAGAAAAAGACAAAAATTTGTTCTATTTTTATTTCAAAATAACAATATGATTTCGAAAATAGAAACTAAAATCTTTAATTGTCTATTTAAACAAGATCTCTAGATTACTAATAGATTAGATTATTAGATTATAGGAAATCTCAAAAAATTCCACGATTCTATTTAAATACATGTATATCTTAATCTTAATTAGTTAATTATTTCATTTTAATTTAATTAATATTAATTATATTAATAATTATATTAATTAAGATTTTAAGATTCGAAATTTTTTTTTTTTTTTAATTCTTTTATTCGCGAGGAGCCGGATGAGAAGAAACTCTCACGTCCAGTTCTGCAGTAGAGATGGAATTCATAATCAACCATCAACTATAACCCTAAAAGAACCAGATTCCGTAAACAACATAGAGGAAGAATGAAGGGAATATCATATCGAGGGAATCGTATTTGTTTCGGTAAATATGCTCTTCAAGCACTCGAACCCGCGTGGATCACATCTAGACAAATAGAAGCCGGTCGGCGGGCAATGACACGAAATGCACGTCGTGGTGGAAAACTATGGGTACGTATATTTCCAGACAAACCAGTTACACTAAGGCCCGCAGAAACACGTATGGGTTCGGGGAAAGGATCCCCGGAATATTGGGTAGCTGTTGTTAAACCAGGTCGAATACTTTATGAAATGGGCGGAGTAAAAGAAAATATAGCTAGAAGGGCTATTTCAATAGCAGCATCCAAAATGCCTATACGGACTCAATTCATTATTTCGGGATAAAGGAGAAAAGGGTAGAACGAACAGAAATGAGTCTTGGGTGTGAAAAAAAAATTGCTTATTTCTTTCTTTTTTTATTTTTAGACAAAAAATATTTCTTTTTTTTATCCTTTGCATTATGCATTAAAAGAACAAATTACAAAATGATATGATTCAATCTCAGACCCATTTAAATGTAGCAGATAACAGCGGGGCTCGAGAACTGATGTGTATTCGAATCATAGGAGCTAGCAATCGTCGATATGCTCATATTGGTGACGTTATTGTTGCTGTGATCAAAGAAGCCGTACCAAATATGCCCCTAGAAAAATCAGAAGTGGTCAGAGCTGTAATTGTGCGTACCTGTAAAGAATTCAAACGTGAGAACGGTATGATAATCCGATATGATGACAATGCTGCAGTTGTTATTGACCAAGAGGGAAATCCAAAAGGAACGCGAATTTTTGGCGCGATCGCCCGGGAATTAAGACAATTTAATTTTACTAAAATAGTTTCATTAGCTCCCGAAGTATTATAAAAAGGGATCGCGCTATTTTATAGTGGGATAGTTGAAAGAAATGGATTGAGAAATAGATTGTATCTCACGCATATACCTTTATTCATAAAATATTTATTCATAAAATATTCATCATAATAATAATAATAAAAAAAAAAAAGAAATAAGCATGTTGATTATATCCAATTTTGAGTCACCAACAATTTTAGTTCATCATGGGCAGAGACACTATTGCTGAGGTAATAACCTCTATACGAAATGCTGATATGGATAAAAAAAGAGTAGTTCGAATAACAGCCACTAATATTACCGAAAATATTGTCAAAATACTTTTAAGAGAGGGTTTTATCGAAAACGTGAGAAAACATCGAGAAAACAACAAAGATTTTTTGGTTTTAACGCTACGACATAGAAGGAATAGGAAAAGGCCCTGTAGAAATCTTTTAAATTTAAAACGGATCAGTCGACCGGGTCTACGAATCTATTCTAATTATCGACGAATTCCGCGAATTTTAGGCGGGATGGGAATTGTAATTATTTCTACTTCTCGAGGTATAATGACAGACCGAGAGGCTCGGCTAGAAAGAATCGGCGGAGAAATTTTGTGTTATATATGGTAATCTTTTTAATATACAAATTGGACCCAAAACTTACAATTTTTAATTGTAAAATAAAAAGGAAAAGGGACGAGTTGTCTAATATTGTTCCTGCTTCATTAGTTGATACTTCAAGGGGACTTTACCTGGAATGAAAGAACAAAAATGGATTCATGAGGGTTTAATTACCGAATCGCTTCCCAATGGCATGTTCCGGGTTCGTTTAGATAATGAAGATCTGATTCTAGGTTATGTTTCAGGAAAGATTCGACGTAGTTTTATACGGATACTACCGGGAGATAGAGTCAAGGTTGAGGTAAGTCGGTATGATTCAACCAAAGGACGTATAATTTATCGACTCCGCAACAAGGATTCGAAGGATAACAAGGATTCGAAGGATAACAAGGATTCGAAGGATAACAAGGATTCGAAGGATAACAAGGATTCGAAGGATTAAATGGCTTGAACACCCCTTTCGCGAGAATACGATTCGAGATGCCAATTCTCAATAAAGTTTTTTTCTTCCAAGAAGTAAATTACAATTTAAGATAAGGAATGACAAACATGAAAATCAGAGCTTCTGTTCGTAAAATTTGTGAAAAATGTCGACTAATCCGCAGGCGGGGGCGAATTATAGTAATTTGTTCCAATCCGAGACATAAACAAAGGCAGGGATAATCACACTCGCTAAATGAAACGATATAAATAAGGAATCCGTTTTAATATGAAATGAAATGGATATATCCATATACCTCTAACTCATATTTTCGAGATGATAAAATATGGCAAAAGCTATACCGAGAATTGGTTCGCGCAGGAATGTACGTATTGGGTCACGTAAGAGTACACCTAGAATCCCAAGGGGAGTTATTCATGTTCAAGCAAGTTTCAATAATACCATTGTGACCGTTACAGATGTACGGGGTAGGGTGGTTTCTTGGTCCTCTGCTGGTACTTGTGGATTCAAGGGTACGAGAAGAGGGACACCATTTGCTGCTCAAACCGCAGCAAGAAATGCTATTCGTACAGTAGTGGATCAAGGTATGCAACGAGCGGCGGTCATGATAAAAGGCCCCGGTCTCGGGAGAGACGCGGCTCTCCGAGCTATTCGTAGAAGTGGTATATTATTAACTTTTGTACGGGATGTAACCCCTATGCCACATAATGGCTGTAGGCCTCCGAAAAAAAGACGTGTGTAGAAATGCACATTGAAGAACTTTCAAGAGAAACAAGAGAAATAAATGATTCAATGATCTAATGAAATTATATTACTATGGTTCGAGAGAAAATAACAGTATCTACTCGGACACTACAGTGGAAATGTGTTGAATCAAGAACAGAGAGTAAACGTCTTTATTATGGGCGTTTTATTCTGTCTCCACTTCTGAAAGGTCAAGCCGACACAATAGGCATTGCGATGCGAAGAGCTTTGCTTGGAGAAATAGAAGGAACATGTATCACACATGTAAAATTTGATAAAATACCGCATGAATACTCTACCATAAAGGGTATTCAAGAATCGGTACATGAAATCTTAATGAATTTGAAACAAATTGTATTGAGAAGTAATCTATATGAAACTTGTGACGCCTATATTTGTGTCAGGGGACCCGGA